GTTAATGTAGCTTAACCCAAAGCATGGCACTGAAGATGCCAAGATGAGCCGTAAAAAGCTCCAATAACACAAAAGCCTGGTCCTGACTTTAACATCAGTTGTAGCCCAGATTACACATGCAAGTACCCGCAATCCCGTGAGAATGCCCTTTATCTTCCGACAGGAAAAAAGGAGCAGGCATCAGGCACACAATGGCAGCCCAAGACGCCTTGCTCAGCCACGCCCCCAAGGGAACTCAGCAGTGACAAACATTAAGCCATAAGCGAAAGCTTGACTTAGCCAGGGCTAAGAGGGTCGGTAAAACTCGTGCCAGCAACCGCGGTTATACGAGGGACCCAAATTGATAAATCACGGCGTAAAGTGTGATTAGAGGCAAACCAAACTAGAGCCAAATACCCCTTATGCAGTCATACGCCATAGGGGTCACGAAGACCAACAACGAAGGTGGTTCTATAAAACTTGAACTCACGACAGCTAGGACACAAACTGGGATTAGATACCCCACTATGCCTAACCTTAAACCAAGGTGATAAAGCTACAAACTTCACCCGCCAGGGAACTACGAGCCCCCGCTTAAAACCCAAGGGACTTGGCGGTGCCTCAAACCCACCTAGAGGAGCCTGTCCTATAACCGATAATCCCCGTTAAACCTCACCCCTTCTTGTTAATTCCGCCTATATACCGCCGTCGCCAGTTTACCTTTTGAAAGAACAAAAGTAAGCAAAACGGGCACCACCCAGAACGTCAGGTCGAGGTGTAGCGAATGAAGGGGGAAGAGATGGGCTACATTTTCTGGCAACAGAACACTACGGAGAGTGCGATGAAAAACGCACAGCCGAAGGTGGATTTAGCAGTAAAAAGGGAAAAGAGAGCCCTTTTGAAACCGGCCCTGAGGCGCGTACACACCGCCCGTCACTCTCCTCGAAAAACAATACGACGCTAAATAAAAAAATAAAAAAGAGAGAGGAGGCAAGTCGTAACATGGTAAGTGTACCGGAAGGTGCACTTGGAAAAATTAGGATGTAGCTAAATAGGAAAGCATCTCCCTTACACTGAGAAGACACTCGTGCAAATCGAATCATCCTAAGCTAAACAGCTAGCCTGAGCCCACCCATAACTAAAAAATATAAATAAAAAACCCATCTTAACACACTAAAACATTTTACCGTCCTAGTATAGGCGATAGAAAAGACCTCCAGAGCAACATAGAAAGTACCGTAAGGGAAAGCTGAAAAAGAAGTGAAACAAACCGAAAAAGCAAGAAAAAGCAGAGATTTGACCTCGTACCTTTTGCATCATGATCTAGCAAGAAAGCCCAAGCAAAGAGGACTTAAGTTTGACCCCCCGAAACCAGGGGAGCTACTTCGGAGCAGCCCAAAGGGGCAAACCCGTCTCTGTGGCAAAAGAGTGGGGAGACTCTCTAGTAGAGGTGACAAGCCTACCGAACCTGGTGATAGCTGGTTGCTCAGGAAACGAATGTAAGTTCAACACCATGCGATTCTAAGCCCCTGCACACAAGGGAAAAAGCAAAGCATGGCAGCTAGTCGAAAGGGGTACAGCCCTTTCGATAAAGGACACAACCTTAATGAGGAGGAAAAGGACCTAAACTCAAGGAGTCTTCCCCAGTGGGCCTAAAAGCAGCCACCTGTAAAAATAGCGTTATAGCTTAAGAAAAGTAAAACCAACAATAACGATATGACAAACCCAACCCCCTTTAAGTACTGAGCCCCTCTATAAAAAATAGAGAAGATAATGCTAGAATCAGTAATAAGAGGGGCATGCCCCTCTCCAAGCACAAGTGTGAGTCGGGCAGAACTGATCACCGACAACTAACGGACCCAATAGAGGGCATAGCAAAGGTAACAACAGACAGGAAAACCACGCCCTAACCCCCGTCAACCCAACACAGGAGTGCAGCAAGGAAAGACTAAAAGGTGAAGAAGGAACTCGGCAAAATGTGGACCCCGCCTGTTTACCAAAAACATCGCCTCTTGCAAACATTGAAGTATTAGAGGTCCCGCCTGCCCTGTGACAGCAGTGTTTAACGGCCGCGGTATTTTAACCGCGCGAAGGTAGCGTAATCACTTGTCTTTTAAATGGAGACCTGTATGAATGGCATAACGAGGGTTTGACTGTCTCCTCCACCCAGTCAATGAAATTGATCTGCCCGTGCAGAAGCGGGCATAAGCACATAAGACGAGAAGACCCTATGGAGCTTTAGGCAAATGACCAGGCGAAACAAGTCACGGCCCTTAATAAGCCTAGAAAAACAAAAGCTAATGATCAAAATGCCTTCGGTTGGGGCGACCATGGAGGAAACAAAATCCTCCAAGCGGAAAGGGACAACCCTTGAACCAAGAGAGACACCTCGAAGTAACAGAATTTATGACCAACTATGACCCAGGATTTAACCTGATCAACGGACCTAGTTACCCTAGGGATAACAGCGCAATCCTCTCCCAGAGTCCCTATCGACGAGGGGGTTTACGACCTCGATGTTGGATCAGGACATCCTAATGGTGCAGCCGCTATTAAGGGTTCGTTTGTTCAACGATTAATAGTCCTACGTGATCTGAGTTCAGACCGGAGCAATCCAGGTCGGTTTCTATCTATGATCTCACTTACCCCTAGTACGAAAGGACCGGGGTAAGGGGGCCTACAAGTAAACAAGCCCCACCTCAACCCACTGAAACAATATAAAATGGATAATGAGGAAGATAAGCCCGCCAAAGATAATGGCACAGCTAAGGTGGCAGAGCCCGGTAATTGCAAAAGGCCTAAGCCCTTTCTGTCGGAGGTTCAAATCCTCTCCTTCAGCTATGAACTCGATCATAACCCACATCATCAACCCCCTGGCGTACATCGTACCGGTTCTTTTAGCAGTAGCCTTCTTAACCCTTTTAGAACGCAAAGTGTTAGGGTATATACAACTACGAAAAGGACCCAACGTAGTCGGCCCATACGGTTTGTTGCAGCCTATCGCAGATGGTGTCAAGCTTTTTATTAAAGAACCAATCCGACCCTCGACCGCATCCCCCTTCCTTTTCCTAGCAACCCCTACCTTGGCCCTAACCCTTGCCCTAACGATATGGGCCCCCATTCCAATGCCTTATCCTGTCGTCAGCCTGAACCTGGGCATTCTATTCGTTCTTGCTCTCTCAAGTCTTGCTGTCTACTCAATCTTGGGCTCAGGGTGGGCCTCCAACTCAAAATACGCCCTTATCGGGGCTCTTCGTGCAGTAGCACAAACTATTTCTTATGAAGTCAGCCTAGGGCTGATTCTCCTATCCATAATTATCCTTGTGGGGGGCTTTAACCTAGTGATATTTAACGCAGCCCAGGAAGCAGTTTGACTACTAGCCCCAGGCTGGCCCCTGGCTGCCATGTGGTATGTTTCGACCCTAGCTGAAACCAATCGAGCTCCTTTTGACCTAACCGAAGGAGAGTCGGAACTAGTTTCGGGGTTTAACGTAGAGTATGCAGGAGGACCATTTGCTCTATTTTTCTTAGCTGAATATTCGAACATCCTACTCATGAACACACTATCCACAATCCTCTTCCTAGGCGCTATACACACCCCCCTTATCCCAGAGATAACAACGGTTAACCTAATGTTCAAAGCCGCTTTACTATCGGTTGTCTTCCTCTGAGTGCGAGCCTCTTACCCTCGCTTTCGATATGATCAACTCATACACTTGGTTTGAAAAAACTTCCTCCCCCTGGCCCTCGCACTCTTAATATGAAACATGGCCCTGCCTATCGCATTAGCAGGCCTCCCCCCACAACTATAAGGGAAGCGTGCCTGAAGACTAAAGGGCCACTTTGATAGAGTGGAATATGGTGGTTAAAACCCTCCCGCTTCCTTAGGAAAAGGGGATTTGAACCCATGCTAGGGAGATCAAAACTCCCCGTGCTTCCACTACACTATTTCCTAGTAAAGTCAGCTAAGAAAGCTCTCGGGCCCATACCCCGAACATGTTGGTTAAAGTCCTTCCTTTACTAATGAACCCGTGAGTTATATTTATCCTTATTGCAAGCCTCGGGCTAGGAACCACAATCACATTTGCCAGCTCTCACTGACTGCTGGCATGAATGGGCTTGGAGATTAATACCCTAGCTATTATCCCCCTAATAGCCCAACATCACCACCCCCGGGGTGTAGAGGCCACAACCAAATACTTTTTAACCCAGGCGGCTGCAGCGGCACTAATACTGTTTGCCGCAACCTCAAATGCGTGGGTAACTGGAGAATGGCACATTCAACAGTTCTCCAGCCCCCTGGCAGCCACGATCGCCATGATCTCTTTAGCAATAAAAGTCGGCCTTGCTCCCACCCATCTATGACTACCAGAAGTACTTCAGGGGCTCGACTTAACTACAGGATTGGTTTTATCTACATGGCAAAAGCTCGCCCCAATGATCTTGATCTACCAACTAGCCCCCAACGTTAACAGCACAGTCCTTCTAATCCTTGGATTATCATCGGCCTTAATTGGAGGATGAGGCGGGTTAAATCAGACCCAATTACGAAAGATCCTGGCATACTCCTCAATCGCCCACATAGGATGAATAATTATAGTACTAAAATACTACCCGGAACTAATGATCCTAAACTTAGCCCTCTATATCATCATAACATCCACGGTGTTTATAACCCTAAAAATTGTCTCAGCAACAAGCATTAACGCTCTGTCAACAGTATGAACAAAAACACCTTCCATTGTTTCGATTGTTATACTCACCATACTATCACTGGGCGGACTTCCTCCCCTATCGGGCTTTATGCCAAAGTGAATGATTCTGCAAGAACTAACAAAGCAAGACCTTTCGGTTACAGCCACTATAATAGCTCTTGCAGCCCTAATTAGCTTATTTTTTTACCTACGCCTCTGCTACAGCATAACCTTAACATGCAGCCCCGGTACAAACAACAACAAAAGCCCTTGGCGCCTAGAGACAGCCGTAAATGCACCTCTAGCACTAATGGCTACCGCTTCTCTCACACTTCTACCACTCACCCCCACTGCCATCGCCCTTCTTACCTAGAGACTTAGGATAATTAGACCAGAGGCCTTCAAAGCCTCAAGTGGGAGTTAGACCCTCCCAGCCTCTGCTAAGACCTGCGGGCCTCTATCCCACATTAATTGAGTGCAAATCAAACGCTTTAATTAAGCTAAGGCCTTAATAGATAGGAGGGCCTCGATCCCTCAAGATCCTAGTTAACAGCTAGGCGCCTAAACCAGCGGGCATCCATCTACTTCCCCGATGGGTCGGGGAGGGGAAGTTTTGGCAGAGTCTAACCTGCGCCATCAGGTTTGCAATCTGACGTGCACCTACACCACAAAACTTGATAAGAAGAGGAGTTAAACCTCTGTCTATGGGGCTACAACCCACCGCCTAAGGCGCTCGGCCATCTTACCTGTGGCAATTACCCGTTGATTTTTCTCCACCAACCATAAAGATATCGGCACCCTCTACCTTGTATTTGGTGCCTGGGCCGGGATGGTCGGCACTGCCCTAAGCCTACTAATCCGAGCCGAGCTAAGTCAACCCGGAGCCCTTCTGGGTGACGACCAAATCTACAATGTTATTGTAACAGCCCATGCGTTTGTTATAATTTTCTTTATAGTAATGCCTGTCATAATTGGAGGTTTCGGAAATTGATTAATCCCCTTAATAATTGGTGCCCCCGATATGGCATTCCCGCGAATGAATAATATAAGCTTCTGGCTACTCCCCCCTTCTTTCCTGCTACTATTAGCCTCTTCCGGGGTTGAAGCCGGGGCGGGAACAGGGTGAACTGTCTACCCGCCTCTTGCAGGGAACCTGGCACATGCAGGCGCATCTGTCGACCTAACTATTTTCTCTCTCCATTTAGCAGGGGTTTCATCAATTCTAGGTGCAATTAACTTTATCACCACCATTATTAACATAAAACCCCCAGCTATCACACAATACCAAACACCTTTATTCGTATGAGCAGTACTGGTGACAGCAGTATTACTGCTTCTCTCCCTACCAGTGCTAGCGGCGGGTATTACGATGCTTTTAACTGATCGAAACCTTAACACAACATTCTTTGATCCAGCTGGAGGCGGTGACCCAATTCTATACCAACACCTGTTCTGATTTTTTGGTCACCCTGAAGTATACATTTTAATTCTCCCAGGCTTTGGAATAATCTCTCACATTGTGGCATATTATGCTGGTAAACCTCAACCATTTGGGTACATAGGAATGGTTTGAGCCATAATGGCCATTGGCCTTCTAGGCTTCATCGTATGAGCCCATCATATGTTTACAGTTGGAATAGATGTAGACACGCGTGCTTATTTTACATCAGCCACAATGATTATCGCAATCCCAACCGGAGTAAAAGTTTTTAGCTGACTAGCCACCCTTCACGGGGGCCAAATTAAATGGGAAACACCCCTACTCTGAGCCCTTGGGTTTATCTTCCTTTTCACGGTCGGAGGCCTAACAGGTATCGTTTTAGCTAATTCGTCAATCGACATTGTGCTTCATGACACCTACTACGTAGTAGCACACTTCCACTACGTCCTGTCTATAGGAGCAGTGTTCGCGATCATAGGAGGCTTCGTACACTGATTCCCACTATTTACTGGGTATACGCTGCACGATACCTGAACTAAAATCCACTTTGGGGTCATGTTTATTGGGGTTAACCTCACTTTCTTCCCCCAACACTTCCTAGGGTTGGCAGGAATACCTCGACGATACTCAGACTACCCTGATGCCTACACCCTGTGAAACACAATCTCTTCTATCGGCTCGCTAGTCTCACTCACAGCCGTAATTCTATTCCTCTTCATCTTATGAGAAGCTTTCGCCTCAAAACGAGAAGTTAAATGAGTGGAACTCACACCCACAAATGTTGAATGACTACACGGCTGCCCCCCTCCTTATCATACGTTCGAAGAGCCTGGGTACGTGCGAGTTCATCCAGCTTGAGATTATAAATTTTGAGACACCAACCCTCTTCACGGAAAAGTCGTAAAGTACTCAAGAAAGGAAGGAATCGAACCCCCATAAGACGGTTTCAAGCCGACCACATGACCTTTCTGTCACTTTCTTTTTATAAGATGCTAGTAACAAAAATTACACCACCTTGTCAAGGTGAAATTGTGGGTTAGAATCCCGCGCATCTTAATGGCACACCCCTCTCAGCTAGGCTTCCAAGACGCAGCATCCCCAGTAATGGAGGAGCTCCTTCACTTCCACGACCACGCACTAATAATCGTATTCTTAATTAGCACTCTTGTTCTTTATATTATTGTAGCAATAGTCACAACCACATTGACGGATGCTTACATTTTAGACTCACAAGAGATTGAAATTGTTTGAACTGTGCTCCCGGCAATCATTTTAATCCTAATTGCACTTCCCTCATTACGGATCCTTTACCTAATGGATGAAATTAATGACCCCCATCTTACAATTAAAGCAATCGGGCACCAGTGATACTGAAGCTACGAGTACACAGATTACGAAGACCTGGGTTTTGACTCATATATGGTTCCAACCCAAGACCTCACTCCTGGACAATTCCGCTTGCTAGAAACAGACCATCGAATGGTTGTCCCAATAGAATCCCCTGTACGAGTCCTAGTCACAGCAGAAGATGTTCTTCACTCATGAGCAGTCCCAGCTCTTGGGGTTAAAATAGATGCCGTACCCGGACGACTTAATCAAACAGCATTTATCGCAGCCCGACCAGGAGTCTACTACGGACAATGCTCCGAAATCTGTGGCGCAAACCATAGTTTCATACCAATCGTAGTTGAAGCTGTACCACTACACCACTTCGAAGCTTGATCATCTACAATACTCGAAGACGCCTCACTAAGAAGCTAAACAGGATCTAGCGTTAGCCTTTTAAGCTAAAGACTGGTGATTCCGACCACCCTTGGTGACATGCCTCAATTAAACCCCAGCCCTTGATTTTTGATCTTAATCTTCTCATGATTAGTCTTTATTTTTATTGCCCCCACCAAAGTAATATCCCACACTTTCAATAACGAGCCCAACCCTCGCACCACAGAAAGCACTACAACAAACCCTTGAAACTGACCATGGCATTAAACTTCTTCGACCAATTTATAAGCCCCACACTCCTGGGCATCCCTCTAATAGGCCTTGCACTAATCCTACCCTGAACACTCTACCCCACCTGCACTTCTCGTTGACTAAACAACCGACTATTAACCCTACAAACATGGTTTGTGGGTCTTTTTACACAACAAATTTTTACCCCCCTAAACCCCGGGGGGCATAAGTGAGCCGCACTTTTTACTTCTTTAATACTATTTCTCATTACCATAAATCTCTTAGGGCTTCTTCCCTACACATTCACCCCAACAACCCAACTGTCTTTAAACATGGGCTTTGCCGTGCCCTTATGATTAGCGACCGTAATTATTGGAATACGAAACCAACCAACCGTTGCCCTGGGACACCTTCTTCCCGAAGGGACCCCTGTGCCACTAATCCCCGTCCTGATTATTATCGAGACTATTAGCTTATTCATTCGCCCACTAGCCCTAGGAGTACGACTCACCGCGAACTTAACAGCAGGCCATCTCTTGATTCAACTTATCGCTACAGCTGTTTTCGTTCTTCTTCCTCTCATACCAACAGTAGCAGCCCTCACCGCAATTGTTCTATTTCTACTAACTCTTCTAGAAGTAGCAGTGGCTATAATTCAAGCCTACGTATTTGTGCTTCTTCTAAGTCTCTACCTACAAGAGAACGTATAATGGCACACCAAGCACACGCATACCACATAGTTGACCCAAGCCCTTGACCCCTAACAGGAGCAGTTGCCGCCTTGCTAGTCACCTCCGGAACTGCAATATGGTTCCACTTCCAGTCTTTAACACTGATTACACTAGGAATAATCTTAATAATCCTTACGATATACCAATGATGACGAGATGTGGTTCGAGAAGGCACTTTCCAAGGACACCACACCCCTCCCGTGCAAAAAGGCCTACGCTATGGCATAATTTTATTCATCACATCAGAAGTCTTCTTCTTTCTAGGATTTTTTTGAGCTTTCTACCACTCTAGCCTAGCTCCCACCCCCGAACTAGGGGCCTGCTGGCCCCCCACGGGAATTATTACCTTAGACCCCTTCGAAGTGCCCCTGCTCAACACTGCCGTCCTCCTGGCTTCTGGGGTCACCGTCACATGAGCTCACCACAGCATCATAGAAGGTGAACGAAAACAAGCAATTCAATCCCTTACCCTCACTATCATCTTAGGGTTTTATTTTACCCTACTACAAGCAATAGAATATTACGAAGCCCCTTTTACGATCGCTGACGGAGTTTACGGGTCAACATTCTTTGTAGCCACAGGCTTCCACGGGCTACATGTAATTATTGGCTCAACCTTCCTGGCAGTCTGCCTTCTACGACAAGTAAAATATCATTTTACATCAGAACACCATTTCGGGTTTGAGGCCGCAGCCTGATATTGACACTTTGTTGACGTTGTGTGGCTCTTCCTTTATATCTCAATCTACTGATGAGGCTCATAATCTTTCTAGTATTAATCTAATACAAGTGACTTCCAATTATTTAATCCTGGTTAAAATCCAGGGAAAGATAATGAACCCAATCATCTCAATCTTAATAATTACCACAGCTCTCTCAGCAGTTTTAATCTTCGTATCCTTTTGACTCCCACAAATAAACCCAGACTCGGAAAAACTATCCCCTTACGAGTGCGGATTTGACCCGCTAGGCTCTGCCCGACTCCCTTTTTCAATACGATTTTTCCTAGTTGCAATCCTATTCCTGCTATTCGACCTAGAGATTGCACTTCTTCTACCCCTCCCATGAGGAAATCAACTAATTACGACGACACAAACACTATTCTGGGCCGCGCTAATTATTGTCCTGCTAACTGCCGGGCTTGCATATGAATGAACCCAAGGAGGCCTAGAATGAGCTGAATAGACGATTAGTCCAATGAAAGACAGCTGATTTCGACTTAGCAGAACGTGGTTCAATCCCATGATCGTCTTATGACCCCGACACATTTCACTTTTACCTTAGCCTTTTGTCTTGGCCTTTCCGGCCTTGCTTTTCACCGAAAGCACTTATTGTCTGCTCTTCTGTGTTTAGAAGCCATAATACTCTCTCTTTACATCGGGCTCGCCCTATGATCCGTCCAGACTAGCTCAATTAACTTTTCATCAACCCCTATAATACTACTAGCATTCTCTGCCTGCGAAGCAAGTGCGGGCTTGGCCCTGCTAGTGGCCACCTCCCGCACCCACGGGACCGACCACCTAAAAGCCCTAAACCTCTTACAATGCTAAAAATTCTAATCCCAACAATCATAATGATCCCCACAACATGATGAATTAATAAAAAATGGCTTTGAATAACGGCGTCATCACAAAGCCTTACGATTGCTCTAATTAGCCTTAGCTGAATGAAATGGGAGTCAGAAACCGGGTGAACATCATCAAACTACTACATAGCAACAGACCCCCTTTCAACCCCCCTTCTAGTCCTCTCTTGCTGACTCCTTCCACTTATAGTTATAGCAAGCCAGAACCACATATCAACGGAACCTGTCTCCCGACAACGAACATTTATTATGCTACTAACCTTTCTTCAGATCTTTCTAATCCTGGCTTTCGGAGCAACGGAAATCATAATATTTTATATCATATTTGAAGCCACACTAATCCCTACGCTCATTATTATCACCCGCTGAGGCAATCAAGCAGAACGACTAAACGCAGGCACGTATTTTCTATTCTACACCTTAGCAGGCTCTCTGCCACTATTAGTAGCCCTCCTGCTGCTACAGAAAGACCTTGGAACCTTGTCGATACTTATTATCCAACACACTGAAGTCACCCCCACATCTTGGGGCGTGAAAATTTGATGGGCCGGCTGCCTAATTGCATTTCTGGTTAAAATGCCTCTGTACGGAGTACATCTATGGCTTCCCAAAGCACACGTTGAGGCCCCAATCGCCGGATCAATAGTCCTTGCGGCAGTGTTACTTAAACTAGGTGGCTATGGAATAATACGAATTATGATAATTTTAACTCCTCTAACCAAAGAATTAGCCTACCCCTTTATTATCCTAGCCCTCTGAGGAGTCATCATGACCGGCTCGATTTGCATGCGCCAGACTGACCTAAAGTCGATAATCGCCTACTCTTCTGTTAGCCACATAGGACTTGTTGCCGCCGGCATTTTAATCCAAACCCCCTGAGGATTCACAGGAGCAATCATCCTAATGATTGCACACGGACTTGTGTCCTCCGCTCTTTTCTGCATAGCGAATACTAACTACGAGCGTACCCACAGCCGGACTCTGGTCTTAGCACGGGGCTTACAAGCCCTCCTACCCCTAATGGCCACCTGATGGTTTATCACCTCCCTGGCAAACCTTGCACTACCTCCTCTCCCTAACCTAATAGGAGAGCTTATAATCATCGTCTCCATGTTTAACTGATCGTACTTCACAATCATTCTGACAGGCATGGGAACCCTGATCACGGCGGGCTACTCCCTGTACATGTTCCTAATGACCCAGCGAGGCCCTACCCCAAACCATATTATTGGATTAGAGCCCTCTCACACTCGAGAACACTTACTAGTCACCCTACACTTAACACCCCTCATCCTCTTAATCACAAAACCAGAGCTAATGTGAGGATGGTGCATGTGTAAACATAGTTTAAACAAAATTCTAGATTGTGATTCTAGAGATAGAAGATAAAACCTTCTTGTTGACCAAGGGAGATGGTAGTCTTGGGAGAGTGCTAATTTTTCCGAGCCATGGTTAGACTCCACGGGTCCCTTGGCCCCTAAAGGATAATAGTTCATCCGTTGGTCTTAGGAACCAAAAACTCTTGGTGCAACTCCAAGTAGTGGCTATGCACAACACAACCACAATATTTAACACAACCCTTCTACTCGTACTAGTGGTACTAGCCTACCCAATCGTTACGACTATAGACCCAACACCCAAAGAGAACACCTGAGCACTCCTCCAGGTAAAAACAGCAGTACAACTAGCTTTTTTCATCAGCCTAGCACCATTGTTTATTTTTTTAGATCAAGGAGTAGAAGCAATTACAACTAACTGATCTTGGATCAATACCATAACCTTCGACCTTAACACAAGCTTTAAATTCGACCAATTCTCAATTATCTTTACCCCAATCGCATTATATGTTACCTGATCCATCTTAGAGTTTGCCTCGTGGTATATATCCTCAGACCCATACATAAACCGTTTCTTCAAATACCTCTTGGTGTTCCTAATCGCCATGATTACACTGGTCACCGCCAATAACATATTCCAATTATTTATTGGGTGGGAGGGCGTAGGAATTATATCATTCCTTTTAATCGGTTGATGATACGGACGAGCAGACGCAAACACCGCAGCTCTCCAAGCTGTAGTTTATAATCGAGTTGGGGACATCGGGCTTATTGTGGCCATAGCCTGACTAGCAATAAACGCAAACAGCTGAGAAATCCAACAGATTTTTGCCACAACCAAGGACATAGACCTAACCCTTCCACTAATGGGCTTAATTTTAGCCGCAACTGGAAAGTCGGCCCAATTTGGCCTTCACCCATGGCTACCCGCCGCTATGGAAGGTCCAACCCCGGTATCTGCCCTACTGCACTCTAGCACAATGGTTGTCGCAGGGATCTTCCTACTCATCCGACTTCACCCAGTAATACAAAACAACCAAGCAGCCCTCACAACCTGTTTATGTCTAGGAGCACTTACAACCCTTTTTACAGCAGTCTGTGCTTTAACTCAAAACGACATCAAAAAAATCGTAGCTTTCTCAACATCCAGCCAGCTAGGACTAATAATGGTAACAATTGGACTCAATCAGCCTCAACTAGCTTTTCTACATATTTGTACCCACGCCTTCTTCAAAGCAATGCTCTTCCTCTGCTCAGGTTCTGTGATCCATAGCTTGAACGACGAACAAGACATCCGAAAAATAGGGGGCCTGCACAAAATAATGCCCTTCACATCCTCATGCATGACTATTGGCAGCTTGGCCTTGACCGGGACTCCTTTCCTGGCAGGATTTTTTTCAAAAGACGCAATCATTGAAGCCCTCAACACATCTATATTAAACGCCTGAGCCCTAACTCTCACATTACTAGCAACCTCTTTCACAGCAGTCTACAGCTTCCGAATTATTTTCTTTGCCTCAATGGGGCAACCCCGATTTTTACCCTTATCCCCCATTAATGAAAACGACCCCACACTGCTGAACCCAATTAAACGGCTTGCCTGAGGAAGCATCATCGCTGGACTAATTATTACCTCAAATTTTATACCAAACAAAACTCAAGTTATAACAATACCCTTGTTACTTAAAGCAGCGGCCCTTCTTGTGACTATCACAGGTCTTCTTCTAGCAATAGAACTTGCAAACCTAACCAATAAACAACTAAAAACAACCCCAAAAATTGAGCCTCACAACTTTTCTAATATACTTGGTTACTATTCGTCGGTAGTTCATCGAACCATACCTAAATTAATACTGACCCTAGGACAAACCGCTGCCACCCAACTAGTAGATCAGACCTGGTTAGAAAAGTCCGGACCCAAAGGTACAGCCATAGCTCAAATCCCAATAATCAAAACAGCTAATGATCCACAACAAGGACTAATCAAAACATATCTAGGGGTTTTATTACTAACCACATCTTTAGCTGTCCTGATCACAATTTTAAACTAGATCGCACGCAGAGCTCCCCGATCTCGCCCCCGAGAGAGCTCAAGAACCACAAAAAGAGTAAGAAGCAACGCCCAACCACAAATTATTAATATCTCCCCACCCAAATAGTAGATATACGACACACCCCCAAAATCCCCCCGCAAGCCCGAAAACTCATTGAACTCGTCCAGTGTAAAAACCCCTTGTTTTATTCCCTCTACCAGTACAAGAGCCCCCAGTAAAGATAAAAACCCATACCCCACAACATACCCTAACACTGATCAATCCCCCCAAGACTCAGGATAAGGCTCCGCCGCCAATGCAGCGGAATAGGCAAAGACCACCAACATTCCGCCTAAGTAAATTAACAGTAGTACTAAAGAAACAAACGAGCCCCCATACCCTGCTAATAAGCCGCAGCCCCCTCCAGCCCCCAACACTAGGCCAAGTGCTGCAAAGTAAGGTGCTGGATTAGACGCCACTCCCAACACCCCTAAAACTATTAAGACCATGAACAAAAAGACAAAGTATTCCATGATTTCCACCAGGATTTTAACCAGGACTAGAGGCATGAAAAACCACCGTTGTAATTCAACTATGGAAACTTTAATGGCAAACCTTCGAAAAACCCACCCAATCCTAAAAATCGCCAACGACGCTTTGGTAGACCTTCCCACCCCTTCCAATATTTCAGCTATATGAAATTTTGGGTCCCTGTTAGGATTATGTTTAATCACCCAGATCCTCACAGGCCTTTTCCTTGCAATACACTACACCTCAGATATCTCCACCGCCTTCTCTTCCGTTGCACACATTTGCCGTGACGTTAATTATGGTTGACTAATCCGAAACTTACACGCTAATGGAGCTTCCTTTTTCTTCATTTGCCTTTACATGCATATTGCCCGAGGTTTATATTACGGCTCATACCTGTATAAAGAGACATGAAATATTGGAGTAGTCCTGTTTTTGCTTGTTATAATGACTGCTTTTGTAGGGTACGTCCTTCCCTGGGGCCAAATGTCCTTCTGAGGGGCCACGGTTATCACGAACCTGCTATCCGCAGTCCCATATGTTGGAAACACCCTAGTACAGTGAATCTGAGGCGGGTTTTCAGTTGATAACGCAACACTCACCCGATTCTTTGCATTCCACTTCCTACTCCCATTTGTAGTTCTAGCCGCTACAGTTCTTCACCTGCTTTTCCTTCACGAGACCGGGTCTAACAACCCTGCCGGATTGAATTCTGACGCAGACAAAATTCCATTTCACCCATACTTTTCATATAAGGACCTTCTTGGCTTCATCATCATACTTACAGCTTTGACCTCCCTCGCCCTTTTCTACCCAAACGTGCTCGGCGACCCAGACAATTTCACCCCCGCCAACCCAATAGTTACCCCACCCCATATTAAACCCGAATGATACTTCCTCTTCGCCTATGCTATTCTTCGGTCTATTCCGAACAAGCTTGGGGGAGTCTTAGCACTTCTTTTTTCAATCTTAATTCTAATACTAGTGCCCCTCCTCCACACGTCGAAGCAACGCGCACTGACTTTCCGCCCAGCCTCCCAAATTCTCTTCTGACTTTTGGTGGCTGACATACTCGTACTAACTTGAATCGGGGGTATACCAGTTGAACACCCATTTATTATCATTGGCCAAACTGCCTCCGTGTTATACTTTACTCTCTTTCTAGTGTTAAACCCACTAATCGCATGAATAGAGAACAAAATGCTCGACTGATAACAATGCCCCAGTAGCTTAATTTTAAAGCACCGGCCTTGTAAACCGGAGAATGAAGATTAAAGTTCTTCCTGGCGCAATCAGAGGAGAGAGATTTTAACTCTCACCCTTAGCTCCCAAAGCTAAGATCATAAATTAAACTATCCTCTGAAGACATTACATTATGTCTAACAAGCATAAATTAATATGCAACATTGGTGTTTTAAGCACATTCTTATCCTGAAAGGATATAGATGAAGGATAATATTTTGTTACGCGAGATGTACATACTATTCTTTATTGTACATTGTGAGGTACCAGCAAACCCATCCTTTGCGACATTTACTCTCTTTAGGGCAATCAAGCAGAAAAAGAATATATTAAGTTTAAGAAAGGATATACGTATTTTGAACAACACAGCATGCCTTCGACAATAAGAATTACAAATTACCTCAAAAATATCGACGCTCAGATTTTTCCTTGCAAGGGACCAACTAACATTTCGAGGCCAATAAGCTCACAGTAAGAACCGACCAACAAGCACAATTCAGGGGCATACGTTTAATGATAGAATCAAGGACACTAATTGTGGGGGTAGCACTTAGTGCACTATTCCTGGCATTTGGCTCCTATTTCAGGGTCCCACGGCGCGAACTACTCACACGGACCTCTGACCTGACATAGGTTATTGGTGTGGTTCATAGAACTCGTTACCCACCAAGCCGGGCGTTCTCTTATAGGCATAGGGGTTTTTAATTTTGGGGGCTTTTTCTTCACCATTTCCAGTGATGTTTAAGTAAATCGCCCGGGGTGAACATTAATGTTTCAGGTCAGCATATGTTTAATGGTGTAAAGACATTACTTAAGAATAACAATAGAGTATTTCACGGGCATAAGGATGTTATCACATGACCAAAGAACTCTAAGTATCCCCCCGGAATATTTCCGTCAAACCCCCCTACCCCCCTTGGTACTTGCGACTTCATTGTGTCCTGCCAAACCCCAAAAACAGGAAAAGTAGTACCGAGGGATGCCCCCCACCAAAATTTTGTCTTATATATATTGTTTAAAAATAAAAAAACAATATATAT